AAGATATCAGTATCTTGGGTTTCATACTCAGGAGTATAATAAGTCAATTTGTAATCTTTAACACCAGCTTTAAATCCAACACTTGCTTTAGTCTCTGTTTGTGGTGACATAAGTCCCTCCCTACAACTTCAATTTTAAATTTTTACAACAAAGCAACAAGATCTACTCGACATAAATTAGGCCTTAATGAAAGCTTTTAGTAGGAATCTTTCATAAAAATCTCAATTAATATTATCAACTAATCAAAATGGTTCATTAATAGACCCTGTATTTGATTCGCCAAATACATCAATCATTATTGTATACTCTTTCATATATATGGCGCAACCCAGCCCTAATCATTCTTTTTCAAGTTTCGAATTTCGTACACCGGTTGAATCGAAAGAACTAAATAATTCGAAATTGACTCTTGACAGCGGTATATGTCGTATATGTATATCCGAGATGTTCAAATATGCGGAATTCCATCATGAAAGGGTAAAAGAATAGGCTAGATATAATTAATTTCAATTTAATTATACTAAATCCAAACTAAACCCCAGCGCGATAGAAATAATGAATCATAAAAAATAGAGTTTTTTGGGGTTTGGGTTCGATTTCCGTAGATAATATAGAAAGGGTTGTCTATAATGCTAGGCAAAAAGCGGATTGAACTTGAAATTTCAATGAGTGAAATTTCAAGTTGAGTAGAAATAGAATAATTAAAAAAAAAGTAAACAATTGAGTTGGAGCCCTTTTGTGGGTACCAACAAAATAAATGGATTGCTAACTCCTATTTCTTATTCTTAATTTAATTAATCGCTCGGCTTTCTATCGGACATTATTTTTTTTATTTTGGATTCGATAATTTTCATTTCCGCAAAAAATTTTCACATACTTGACGATAAAAAATAGATTATGAGAATCAATCCTACTACTTCTGGTCCTGGGGTTTCCACACTTGAAAAAAAAACAACCCTGGGGCGTATTGCGCAAATTATTGGTCCGGTACTGGACGTAGCTTTTCCTCCAGGCAAGATGCCAAATATTTACAACGCTCTAGTAGTTAAAGGTCGAGATACTGCCGGTCAACCAATTAATGTGACTTGTGAGGTACAACAATTATTAGGAAATAATCGAGTTAGGGCTGTAGCTATGAGTGCTACAGATGGTCTAACGCGAGGGATGGAAGTTATTGACACAGGAGCGCCTTTAAGCGTTCCAGTCGGCGGAGCGACTCTCGGACGAATTTTTAATGTGCTTGGGGAACCTGTTGATAATTTAGGCCCGGTAGATACTGGCACAACATCTCCTATTCATAGATCGGCACCCGCCTTTACACAGTTAGATACAAAATTATCTATTTTTGAAACAGGAATTAAAGTGGTAGATCTTTTAGCCCCTTATCGCCGTGGAGGAAAAATAGGACTATTTGGGGGAGCGGGAGTGGGTAAAACAGTCCTCATTATGGAATTGATCAACAACATTGCAAAAGCTCATGGAGGCGTATCCGTATTTGGTGGCGTAGGTGAACGTACTCGCGAAGGAAACGACCTTTACATGGAAATGAAAGAATCCGGAGTTATCAATGAACAAAATATCGCAGAGTCAAAGGTGGCTTTAGTCTATGGACAAATGAATGAACCGCCCGGGGCGCGTATGAGAGTTGGGTTGACGGCCCTAACTATGGCGGAATATTTCCGAGATGTTAATGAACAAGACGTACTTCTATTTATCGACAATATCTTCCGTTTCGTCCAAGCAGGATCTGAAGTATCTGCCTTATTGGGTAGAATGCCTTCCGCAGTGGGCTATCAACCCACCCTTAGTACCGAAATGGGCTCGTTGCAGGAAAGAATTACTTCTACAAAGGAAGGGTCCATAACTTCGATTCAAGCAGTTTATGTACCTGCGGACGATTTGACCGATCCCGCTCCTGCCACAACATTTGCACATTTAGATGCTACTACCGTACTGTCGAGAGGATTGGCCGCCAAAGGGATTTATCCCGCGGTGGATCCACTAGATTCAACGTCAACTATGCTCCAACCTAGGATTGTTGGCGAGGAACATTATGAAATTGCGCAAAGAGTTAAGGAAACCTTACAACGTTACAAAGAACTTCAAGATATTATAGCTATCCTTGGGTTGGACGAATTATCCGAGGAGGATCGTTTAACTGTAGCAAGAGCACGAAAAATTGAGCGTTTCTTATCACAACCTTTTTTCGTAGCAGAAGTATTTACAGGCTCTCCAGGAAAATATGTTGGTCTAGCAGAAACAATTAGAGGGTTTCAATTGATCCTTTCCGGAGAATTAGACGGTCTTCCTGAACAGGCTTTTTATTTAGTAGGTACCATCGACGAAGCTACCGCGAAAGCTATGAACTTAGAAATGGAGAGCAAATTAAAGAAATGACCTTAAATCTTTGTGTACTGACTCCTAATCGAAGTGTTTGGAATTCCGAAGTAAAAGAAATCATTTTATCTACTAATAATGGCCAGATTGGCGTGTTACCGAACCATGCCCCTACTGCCACAGCGGTAGATATAGGAATTTTAAGACTACGCCTTAATGACCAATGGTTAACAATGGCTCTGATGGGCGGTTTTGCTCGAATAGGTAACAATGAGATTACTATTTTAGTAAATGATGCTGAGAGGGGTAGTGACATTGACCCACAAGAAGCTCAACAAACTCTTGAAATAGCAGAAGCTAACTTGCGTAAAGCGGAAGGAAAGAGACAAGTAATTGAAGCAAATTTAGCTCTCAGACGAGCTCGGACACGAGTAGAGGCTAGTAATACGATTTCTTCATAATCAGTCGGTGCGTGCGTCCAAATAATCAGAAGAGGTTCTGTTTATACACCCCTTATCTATAGAAGATGTATAGAAGATATCATACAGATCTTCTTTTTTTTGTTGATTGAATAATAAAAAAAAAAAGATAATGAATTTAATAGTCTTAATAAGCCAAGGGTTTAATAGTCTTAATAATCCAAAGGTGAGTAGAAAAACTTATTAGATACCAGATTGTATCTAATAAGTTTTACCTACTATTGGATTTGAACCAATGACTCCTGCCGTATGAAAGCAATACTCTAACCGCTGAGTTAAGTAGGCCTTTGATCATTCCAAAGAAGACTAAATAGAACCATCCCGTAGATTGATTATAAAGCGACTATTGCTTATAAGCAATAGCAATCAAACAGCCCAAATAGTTATGACGTCCGATCGGGGAATATTTATCTTGACAAGAAATTATCTACATGCTAAAATATGGAGCATAAACACAAGGGCTATAGCTCAGTTAGGTAGAGCACCTCGTTTACACGCGCGCCAATGTTTTTCAGGGAAGCCCATCATGCAATCAAAAGAATTAATCCTTTTAAAAAATAGGTGTCTTACTCTATGACTTTGAGGAAACAAAACAAGAGAACAATAGCCTGACAATTCGTTCTAGTTCGGTTTGATTCAAGTGTCCATTTGGTTACCGACAAATAGAACCCGCTATTGATTTGATTTGATATATTGATAGGGTGAATACCCAGCCTATTCAATTCAATGCTAGGCGTAATGAGTATAAGGGCCTCAAAAAATCTCTTTTCGTCCTATGGACTTTAAGGTGTATGAAGTTTCATATTGGATTTTTTTTTAAGCAGAACGAGAGAGACTCCATTTAATTTTAAAACTCAATTTAGGCCAAAAGCAGACCTACGTCAAGATAACTCTTCTTTGAAACACTTTGGTAGTGCTTTTGACTCAAAGTTCAACTAAATAATGAATCGAAGCACATGGAACCATTTTCTTTGTATCAAGAAAAAATATGGTGGACTAGCTGATATTTATATCAGTTACTGAAAGAGCCCAATGCAAAAAAAAAAAAATGCATGTTGGGTCTTTGAAACAGTTCAAATCATTTTGAGAATAAAAAGTTTGATCTGTTTTACCGAGAAGGCCTACGGTTCGAGTCCGTATAGCCCTATTAAGATTTATATACCATTGAATGAATATTACTCTATTTATTAAACGATATCGTTTAATAAATAGAGTAATATTTGATTTGTTTGTTGTTTAGAACCGATCAGTTGGCTCTTTTCAAAAAAAAAGATTAATAATCTAATCAACTCCAATTTAATGGAAGAAGGGGATCTAGAAACACTCTACTTACACTATCCACTATGATTTGTTTACTCTATTTTTATTTGTAGACAAGCTGGGGTTTGAATTTGAAAAAGATCTTTGGTAAATTGCATTGTAAAAAAAGTCAAAGAGACTTTTCAAATTCATATCCCTTCCCTATCAAAGCGTACAACAAGTAGTCTTTTCTTTCCTTATACAATCAATCGAAACTACTCTGTCTGAATTCGAATTAAATAAAATATACCAATTCAACTAAGAAATCGAAATTCTTAACCATTCTTTATACGCGTGAATTCTCTCTTATAATAATTTAATCTAACAAATAAAAAAAATTCCAAATTGAATTATCATTTTTTTATTTGTTTAGTTAGAAAAATCAAGGTGAAAGTGAGACACTTTTCTTTGTATATGTATAAGATAAGAACATATAATATATATAATTCTATATAATTCAAATTCAAAGTGTAATGGAAAACAAAATGGAAATAAGATTCCAATCAATCACTCTTGAAACGAGACACATCCCTCAGTAACCAAACGAAACTCAGTTAAGTGGTTCACTCAAAAGGAAATGAATTGTTGTTTTGACTAAAAAGTTATGGATAACTTGACAATTCCAACTCGAATCAACGAATTCGACATATTTTACACATTCATAAGGAGTCCTTCTATGTTTCTACTTTATGAATATGATATTTTCTGGGCATTTTTAATAATATCAAGCGTTATTCCCATTTTAGCATTTCTAGTTTCCGGATTTTTAGCTCCGATTAGCAAAGGACCTGAGAAACTTTCTAGTTACGAATCGGGTATCGAACCTATGGGGGATGCTTGGTTACAATTTCGAATCCGTTATTATATGTTTGCTCTAGTTTTTGT